GATAAAATCATATTGGATTGAACCAAATGGGGGTTTCCTATAGAAGATAGATAAGAAATCAAAAAAAAGAAAACAGTTTTTTAAGATAGGAATCGGTATCTAATGCATTCAACGATTTCAGTATAAAATAAAGGAAAGAAAAAAAGCAACGACATCACAATGAAATTTGAATCTCAAACCAAAAGGAAGGGGATATGGCGAAATCGGTAGACGCTACGGACTTAATTGAATTGAGCCTTGGTATGGAAACCCACTAAGTGATAACTTTCAAATTCAGAGAAACCCTGGAATTAATAAAAAGGGGCAATCCTGAGCCAAATCCCGTTTTCCGAAACCAAAGGAAAGGTTCAGAAAGTGAAAAAAGGATAGGTGCAGAGACTCAACGGAAGCTGTTCTAACAAATGGAGTTGGCTGCGTTAGTAGAGAAATCTTTCCATCTAAAATTCCGAAAGGATAAAGTGAAGGATAAACGTATATACGTATTGAATACTATATTAAATGATTAATGACGACTCAACTGAATCTGTATTTTTTATATAAAAATGGAAGAATTGGTGTGAATAGATTCCACATTGAAGAAAGAATCGAATATTCATTGATCAAATGATTCACTCCATAGTCTGATAGATCTTTTCAAGAATTGATTAATCGGACGAGAATAAAGATAGAGTCCCGTTCTACATGTCAATGTCGGCAACAATGAAATTTATAGTAAGAGGAAAATCCGTCGACTTTAAAAATCGTGAGGGTTCAAGTCCCTCTATCCCCAAAAAACATATTTGATCCCCCAACTATTTATCCTATCCCCCTTTCGTTAGCGGTTCAAAAAACCTTATTCATTTACTCTATTCTCTTAGAAATCGATCTGGACGGAAAAGCCCTTTTCTTATCACAAATCTTGTGTTATTTATGATATACATATAAATGAACATCTTTGAGCAAGAAATACCCATTTGAATGGTTTACAATCGATATAACTATTCATACTGAAACTTACAAAGTACTCTTTTTTAAGATACAAGAAATTCTAGTACCTAGATAAAATTTTGTAATCCCCTTTCCTTCTTTTAATTGACATAGCCCCCCTTTTCTCATAAAATGAGGATGCTACATTGGGACTGGTCGGGATAGCTCAGATGGTAGAGCAGAGGACTGAAAATCCTCGTGTCACCAGTTCAAATCTGGTTCCTGGCACATGATTAATTTGTATAAGTCTCTCTTGTATAAATTAATTGATATGAATCGACATTCATATTTATAGTTTAGATCATAATAAATACATATTGTTTTCCACTTCAGCGAGATATACCCCATCTATTTTATAGATGGGTAGAACTTTTTAGATAAGGTATCTAAAAGAATTAGATTCTATTTCTTCATCTTTTTTATTTCTGCTCTTCTTTTGTTCAAAAAGAATGTTAATACTTCATATATATTCAAAAGACATATTCAAGGGGTTAATTTAATTGGTTGAGATCAAATCTAGAGGAATTGAAATACACAAGAGATACAAATAAATAGAATCCAATATCCTTTAATTTCTTTGTATTTTCGTTCATATTTGATTTCGTCATTCCTACTTACATAACTTTCTAAAACCCTTTAAATAATGTGCGTAGTAGAAAGTCAAAATTCATGATGTAGAAGTTCATCCTCTTTGTTCGTCTCATCTGAGATAAGCATCTTACAAACCAAATAAATGGGATGTAAGAATACCAACGAATCTCTCATTGTCTTTTTTTTTTGTTAGCCTATTATAGAATTCCCAAATACAAAGGAGACTTCCATTATTCTGGTTAATCTAGAACAGAACGTATAATCCTTGAATATGTGAAATTGTATAAGACGAAATTAGTTTCTTATCCTTCAATGAGCATCTTGTATTTCATAAAAATTGGGAGCAACATAATCCTTGCGTAAGGGCCATCCTATCCAACTTTCAGGCATTAAGATACGTTTCAAGCGTGGATGATTATCATAAGATATTCCCAACATATCATAAGATTCTCGTTCTTGAAAATCCACACTTTTCCAAACCCAGAAGACAGACGGAATCCTAGGATTCCTCCTTGAGACAAATACTTTTATGCATACCTCTTCTGGTTGATCTACACCATACTCTATTCTCGTAAGATGATATACACTAGCTAACAGCCCGCCGGGTGCTACATCATAGGCGCATTGGGAACGGAGATAATTGTAACCATATACATATAAAATAACAGCAATAGAATGCCAATCCTCGGACTTTATTTGTAAAGTCTCTATTCCTTGGTAATCAAAGCCCAAAGATCTATGAATTAGCCCATGCTTGACTAGCCAAGCAGACAAACGACCCTGCATCTTTTTTATTTCTCCCATATTTTTATTTGTATTAAGTATTTCACCTTTACGATGAAATTTATGAAGATTTTTTTTATTTTGTACAAAGAAATACTGTCTAATTCACCAATTCATGGGAAGAGACTGAACTTTTGTATTTGAAAAATGTTTCAGTAGG